ATCCTATCCCAATTTTTATTTTGCTAGGCCCATAGATAAAAAACCCACTTTTTTACGATTACGGGGTTTATTGGAATATGAAATCCAACCCTGGAAATACAGGATCCCCATTTTTTTTACTACCCGGAGCTTCGATACATTTCGAAATCGAGAGATGTCTACCGGGGGAGGTTCTATCAGACAACAATTAGCCAATCTAGATTTACGAAGTATTATAGATTATTCGTTGGTAGAATGGAAAGAATTGGAGGAAGAAGAACCCACGGGGAACGAATGGGAAGATCGAAAAGTTGGAAGAAGAAAAGATTTTTTGCTTAGACGCATGGAATTGGCTAAGCATTTTATTCGAACAAATATAGAACCAAAATGGATGGTTTTGTGTCTATTACCAGTTCTTCCTCCTGAGTTGAGACCAATCTATCATATAGATGAGGATAAACTAGTGACCTCGGATATTAATGAAATCTATAGAAGAATTATCTATCGGAATAATACTCTTACAGATCTATTAACAACAAGTATAGCTACGCCAGAAGAATTAATAATATCTCAGGAAAAATTGCTACAAGAAGCCGTGGATGCACTTCTTGATAATGGAATCTGCGGACAACCAATGAGGGACGATCATAATAGAGTTTACAAGTCGCTTTCAGATGTAATTGAAGGCAAAGAAGGAAGAGTTCGCGAGACTCTGCTTGGTAAACGGGTCGATTATTCAGGGCGGTCTGTGATTGTCGTGGGCCCTTCACTTTCCTTACATAGATGTGGATTGCCTCGCGAAATAGCAATAGAACTTTTCCAGGCATTTGTAATTCGTGACCTAATTAGAAAACATCTTGCTTCGAACATAGGAGTTGCTAAGAGTCAAATTCGAAAAAAAAAACCGATTGTATGGGAAATACTTCAGGAAATTCTGGATGACCATCCTGTATTGCTGAATAGAGCGCCTACTCTGCATAGATTAGGCATACAGGCATTTCTCCCTGTTTTAGTGGAGGGGCGTGCTATTTGTTTACATCCATTAGTTTGTAAGGGCTTTAATGCAGACTTTGACGGGGATCAAATGGCTGTTCATGTGCCTTTATCTTTGGAGGCTCAAGCAGAGGCACGTTTACTTATGTTTTCTCATATGAATCTTTTGTCTCCAACTATTGGAGATCCCATTTCTGCACCAACGCAAGATATGCTTAGTGGACTCTATGTCTTAACGAGTGGTAATCGTCGGGGTATTTGTGTAAATAGGTATAATCCATGTAATCGTAGAAACTATCAAAATGAAAATAATAACTATAAGTATACAAAAAAAAAAGAACCCTTTTTTTGTAATGCCTATGATGCAATTGGCGCTTATCGGCAAAAACGAATCAATTTAGGTAGTGCTTTGTGGCTGCGATGGCGACTAGATCAACGCGTTATTGCTGCAAGAGAAGCTCCCATCGAAATTCACTATGAATCTTTGGGTACCTATTATGAGATTTATGGACACTATCTAATAGTAAGAAGTATAAAAAGGGAAATTTTATATATATATATTCGAACCACTCTTGGTCATATTTCTCTTTATCGAGAAATAGAAGAAGCCATACAGGGGTTTTGGCAGGGCTGTTGTAATTCTATGCTACCCGCGGGAATTCGAGTCTCGCCGGGTTAACTAGGACCATAATTGCGGAATTTATACGTGAATCAAGATCTAGAAAAGGAAGTTTTCCAATCACTGACTCAAACCCATTGTCAAATTCTACTCAGCGCAATATGGAGGTACTGATGGCAGAACGGCCCACTCAGGTCTTTCACAATAAAGTGATAGACGGAACTGCCATGAAACGACTTATTAGTCGATTTATTGATCACTATGGAATAGGATATACATCACATATCCTGGATCAAGTAAAGACTCTGGGTTTCCGACAAGCTACCGCCGCATCCATTTCATTAGGAATTGATGATCTTTTAACAATACCTTCTAAAAGATGGCTAGTTCAAGACGCTGAACAACAAAGTTTTATTTTGGAAAAACACCATCATTATGGGAATGTACACGCGGTAGAAAAATTACGTCAATCGATCGAGATATGGTATGCCACAAGTGAATATTTGCGACAAGAAATGAATCCAAATTTTCGGATGACCGATCCTTTTAATCCAGTTCATATAATGTCTTTTTCGGGAGCCAGAGGAAATGCATCTCAGGTACATCAATTAGTAGGTATGAGAGGATTAATGTCGGATCCCCAAGGGCAAATGATTGATTTACCCATTCAAAGCAATTTACGCGAAGGGCTCTCTTTAACAGAATATATTATTTCTTGCTACGGAGCCCGTAAAGGAGTTGTGGATACCGCTATCCGAACATCAGATGCAGGATATCTCACGCGCAGACTTGTTGAAGTAGTTCAACACATTGTTGTACGTCGAACAGATTGTGGCACCGTTCGAGGTATTTCTGTAAGTCCTCGAAATGGAATGATGGCGGACAGGATTTTTATCCAAACATTAATTGGGCGTGTATTAGCAGATGATATATATATAGGTTCACGATGCATTGCTACTAGAAATCAAGATATTGGAATTGGACTTGTCAATGGATTCATCACTTTTAGAGCACAACCAATCTCTATTCGAACCCCCTTTACTTGTAGGAGTACATCTTGGATTTGTCAATTATGTTATGGCCGGAGTCCAGCTCATGACGACCTGGTCGAATTGGGAGAAGCTGTAGGTATTATTGCAGGTCAATCTATTGGAGAACCGGGCACTCAATTAACATTAAGAACTTTTCATACCGGCGGAGTATTCACAGGGGGTACTGCAGAACATGTGCGAGCCCCTTCTAATGGAAAAATAAAATTCAATGAGGATTTAGTTCATCCGACACGTACACGTCATGGACATCCTGCTTTTATATGTTCTAGAGACTTGTATGTAACTATCGAGAGTGAAGATATTATACACAATGTGTGTATTCCGCCCAAAAGTTTTCTTTTAGTTCAAAACGATCAATATGTAGAATCAGAACAAGTCATTGCTGAGATTCGCGCGAGAACATCCACTTTGAATTTGAAAGAGAAGGTTCGAAAACATATTTATTCTGACTCAGAGGGCGAAATGCACTGGAATACCGATGTGTACCATGCACCTGAATTTACATATGGTAATATTCATCTCTTACCAAAAACAAGTCATTTATGGATATTATTAGGGGAGCCCTGGAGATCCAGTCTAGGACCCTGTTCGATCCACAAGGATCAAGATCAAATGAACGCTTATTCTCTTTCTGTTAAGCGAAGATATATTTCTAACCCCTCAGTAACTAATAATCAAGCGAGACACAAATTTTTTAGTTCGTATTTTTCTGGTAAAAATCAAAAGGGAGATAGGATTCCCGATTATTCAGAACTTAATCGAATGACATGTACTGGTCGTTGTAATCCGGCCATTCTCGAGGGGAATTCTGATTTATTGGCGAAGAGGCGAAGAAATAGAGTCATCATCCCACTCGAATCGCTTCAAGAAGGCGAGAACCAACTAATACCTTCTTCAGGTATCTCAATTGAAATCCCCAGAAATGGTATTCTGCGTAGAAATAGTATTCTTGCTTATTTCGATGATCCTCGATATATAAGAAAGAGCTCGGGACTTACTAAATATGAAACTAGAGAACTTAATTCAATCGTCAACGAAGAGGATTTGATTGAGTATCGAGGAGTCAAGGTATTTTGGCCAAAATACCAAAAGGAAGTAAATCCATTTTTTTTTATTCCCGTGGAAGTTCACATTTTGGCCGAATCTTCGTCCATAATGGTACGGCACAATAGTATTATTGGGGTAGATACGCAAATCACTTTAAATAGAAGAAGTCGGGTAGGCGGATTGGTTCGAGTCAAGAAAAAAGCAGAAAAAATGAAACTGATAATATTTTCCGGAGATATCCATTTTCCTGGAAAGACAAATAAGACATTCCGATTGATACCACCAGGAGGGGGAAAACAAAATTACAAAGAATACAAAAAATTGAAAAATTGGCTCTATATCCAACGAATGAAACTTTCCAGGTATGAAAAAAAATATTTTGTTTTGGTTCAACCTGTAGTCCCATATAAAAAAACGGATGGTATAAATTTAGGAAGACTTTTCCCGCCGGATCTCTTGCAGGAAAGTGATAATCTACAACTTCGAGTTGTCAATTATATCCTTTATTACGACCCAATTCTTGAAATTTGGGACACAAGTATTCAATTAGTTCGGACTTGTTTAGTGTTGAATTGGGACCAAGACAAAAAGATCGAAAAGGCGTGTGCTTCCTTTGTTGAAATAAGGACAAATGGTTTGATTAGAGATTTTCTAAGAATCGACTTAGCGAAGTCACCTATTTCGTATACCGGAAAAAGGAACGATCTGTCGGGTGCAGGATTGATCTCTGAGAATGGATCAGATCGCGCTAATGTCAATCCGTTTTCTTCCATTCATTCCTATTCCAAGGCAAGCATTCAAGAATCCGTTAATGCAAATCAAGGGACTATTCATATGTTGTTGAATCGAAATAAGGAATCTCAATCTTTGAGAATTTTGTCATCATCCAATTGTTCTCGAATAGGTCCATTCAACGATGTAAAATCTCCCAATGTAATAAAAGAATCAATCAAAAAGGACCCCCTAATTACAATTAGTAATTCGTTGGGCCCCTTAGGAACAGGCTTTCCAATTTCTAATTTGGATTTATTTTCCCATTTAATAACCCATAATCAGATCTTACTAACTAACTATTTGCAACTTGACAATTTAAAACAGAGTTTTCAAATACTTAAATATTATTTACTGGATGAAAAAGGTAAAATTTATAATCCCTATTCATGCAGTAACATTATTTTGAATCCATTCAATTTGAATTGGTATTTTATCCATTACAATTATTGTGAAGAGACATCTACAATTGTTAGTCTTGGGCAGTTTCTTTGTGAAAATGTATGTATAGCCAAAAAAGGACCGCATTTAAAATCGGG